ACCCTTTTTATTTTATTCTTAAATTTTTTATTTCTTATTCACTGGTTTATATATATATATTTTTTTTTCAAAAGGGACAATAAAAAAGCACGCGATTTCAAACCGAAATATAAAATTTTTGAATTAGTATAATCCTTCATAAATCTTTGAAACGAAATATATATTCAAATCAAAAAATTATAAGTGATTAAATAATATTACTAAGCTATTGCAAAAAAAAAAATTATTTGTATTTTTTTATTACTACTAAATAAAATTTTTATTTTATACAGATACAGAAAAAGTTAATTCCGTATTACAATAATTTATATACATATATTAAGAATAGAACAAAGATTTACACGACAAAAAAATACTTAATATTAATTATATAAAAAAAAAACTTTACATAAAAAATTATTTTAGTTTGATAATTTATAATTATTAAGGAATTAATTTTCATTTTGGAATTTAGTGACTGTCTTCCAGTACACTAAGTTATTTTTTTGCAAGAAAGATTATTATAATCGATATTATTTTTTACATATCAAGTGAAGAAATTTCCGAATTTTATTGATAATCTATCAGTAGAGATTAATTAAATGAGCACTCTCGTACGGATTTCAAACGTTAAATAAAATAAAATTTTAATAACCAAAATTTATAAAAAAAAGTAAAAAACCGTTGGGTTTTAAACTTTTGAATTTTTTTGTTTTTAAAATAATATATAATAAAAATTTAAAGAAAAAACTCAATATGGAGTACGCAAGAATAGCATAATAAATGTCTTTGACATCCAATTATACCACTGAAAAACTTTTTTTTTCATTTTTGAATGGCAGTTCCAAAAAAACGTACTTCTATCTCGAAAAAGCGTATCCGTAAAAAAATTTGGAAAAGGAAGGGATATTGGACATCGTTGAAAGCTTTTTCGTTAGGTAAATCACTTTCTACAGGTAATTCAAAAAGTTTTTTTGTACAACAAAATAAATAAAAACACTATAATAATTATAATTATCCTAACAAAAAAACTAATTTTTTAGAAAAAAAAATAAATTAGGAACCAAAAGAAGAAAAAAGACAATATATAGATAAAACTAAAGGTTAACATTTATTTTTTATTTCCAAATAAGGGATTCTTTTTTTACCCATCACTAATTTGATGCAATAATAAAAAAAGATCTTGTATTTCCTCTTAACGAGGAAATACAAGATCTTTAAGCTAAATAAATAGGTTCTTAAAATTAATTAATTCGAAGTGATCAAAAAATATTATTTTTTTACAATATAAAAAGATGTCGCAAAACAGATGGTTTGATAATTATTTTTTTTATCTTGAGCAATTAGGCAAATCTTTTTTTATTTTAAATTTCTAAGGATTTTTGCGAAGTTTTCATTTTTAGAAAAAGCTTTTTTTATTGTATTCTATAAAAAAAAAGCAAGTACAAAAAATTAATTTTAAAAATTTAAACTAACTCAGGTAAAAAAAATATTAATTGAATTAAAACCCCAAAAACCTATTTAAACTAGTTTTTATGCACGAAATCAATTGTAAATTACTTTGAATTGGCCTCTTTATTTATATTTTAATCTCGACGATTGAATAAAAACTTGTTAGTATTGTTTTGAACAAGTTGCCGCTATGGTGAAATTGGTAGACACGCTGCTCTTAGGAAGCAGTGCTATAGCATCTCGGTTCGAGTCCGAGTAGCGGCATAAGATATTATAAAAGACATATTATATTATAAGTTTTATAATCAAACTAATACCTGACTTTTTTCGAAAATCGGGTAAAACCTAGTATTTTTTTATTAATTTTTAACAAATTTTTTATGATTTTTTCAATTTTAGAGCATATATTAACTCATATATCTTTTTCGGTCGTTTCTATTGTGCTGACAATTTATTTTTTAACTTTATTAGTTAATTTCGATGAAATCATAGGATTTTTTGATTCATCAGATAAAGGAATCGTAATTACGTTTTTTGGTATAACAGGATTATTATTAACTCGTTGGATTTATTCAGGACATTTTCCATTAAGTAATTTATATGAATCATTAATTTTTCTTTCGTGGGCTTTTTCAATTATTCATATTGTTTCCTATTTTAATAAAAAACAAAAAAATCACCTAAACGCAATAACTGCGCCAAGTGCTATTTTTATTCAGGGTTTTGCTACTTCAGGTCTTTTAAACAAAATGCCTCAGTCTGCAATATTAGTACCAGCTCTCCAGTCCCAGTGGTTAATGATGCACGTAAGTATGATGATATTAGGCTATGGCGCTCTGTTATGCGGATCATTATTATCAATAGCTCTTCTAGTCATTACATTTCGCAAAGTTGGCCCTACTTTTTGGAAAAATAATATAAAAGAAAATAATTTCTTAAATGAATTATTTTCTTTTGATCTACTTTACGACATAAATGAAAGAAATTATATTTTACTACAACAAAACATTAATTTTAGTTTTTCTCGAAATTATTATAGGTATCAATTGATTGAACAATTAGATTATTGGAGTTTTCGTATTATTAGTCTTGGATTTATTTTTTTAACCATCGGCATTCTTTCAGGAGCTGTATGGGCTAATGAGACGTGGGGTTCATATTGGAGTTGGGATCCAAAAGAAACTTGGGCGTTTATTACTTGGACCATATTCGCAATTTATTTACATATTAAAACAAATAGGAATGTTAGGGGTATAAATTCTGCAATTGTGGCTTCTATAGGCTTTCTTTTAATTTGGATATGCTATTTTGGTGTCAATCTTTTAGGAATTGGTTTACATAGTTATGGTTCATTTACATCGAATTAAATAAAAAATTAACAAAAAAATAAAGGAATCAAAATCCAAATAAAAAAGAATAGCATCTATATATAACTTCATATAAGTTAAGAAATATAATTTAGTTTTATTTTAATTTTAGTAGTAAATAATCAAGAACCTTTTGAATCAAGTAGTACAATGATTCAAAAGGTTCTCACAATACAAAGACCAAAGACTTCTGATTACAATTCAATTTAATGCTTTTTTTTATTTCCGGAAAACTAACCATAAAAATAATTAGATAAAATGGATTCGACCTTGTCACTTGCTAATGAGAGCACAAAATCAGGATAAATCCCAATACCTATTATTGGTAGAAGAATAGAGATTGAAAGAAATAACTCTCGGGGTCCAGAATCAAAAAAAGAAAAGTTTTTGACATTAATTAACTTGTATCCATAGAACATTTGGCGTAACATAGATAATAAATATATAGGAGTTAATATCATTCCAACTGCCATTACAAAAATAATTAAAATTTTTGAAATTAATAAATATTTTTGGCTGGTAATTATCCCCAAAAAAACGATTAATTCTGCAACAAAACCACTCATGCCCGGTAATGCAAGGGAAGCCATCGATAAGATAGTAAACATTGTAAATATCTTTGGAATGGAGATAGCCATTCCACCCATTTCATCAAGATAAACAAGCCGAATTCTATCATAACTAGTTCCTGCCAAGAAAAAAAGTGCAGCGCCAATAAATCCATGAGATATTATTTGTAAAATAGCTCCATTAAGTCCAGGGTCCGTTATAGAGCCAATACCGATAATTATAAAACCCATATGAGATACAGAAGAATAGGCTATTCTCTTTTTTAAATTACGTTGACCAGGAGATGTTGAAGCTGCATAAATTATTTGGATTGTACCGATTACCATCAACCAAGGAGAAAACATAGAATGAGCGTGAGGCAATAATTCCATATTGATTCGAACCAACCCATATGCTCCCATTTTTAATAAGATTCCAGCGAGAAGCATACAGGTACTGTAATGTGCCTCGCCGTGGGTGTCGGGTAACCAAGTATGTAAAGGTATAATCGGTGATTTGACGGCAAAAGCAATAAGAAATCCAATATAAAATAGTATTTCGAGTGTGACAGGATAGGATTGATTAGCTAATAGTTCTAAATTTAATGTTGGTTCGTTAGAACCATATAAACTTATACCTAAAACTCCTATTAATAAAAAAATGGAACTTCCTGCAGTGTATAAAATAAATTTTGTAGCTGAATACAGACGCTTCTTTCCACCCCACATGGATAAAAGTAGATAAACGGGAATTAATTCTAATTCCCACATGATGAAAAAAAGTAAAAGATCCCGAGAAGAAAATGATCCTATTTGACCGCTGTACATTGCTAACATCAGGAAATGAAATAATCGGGAATCCCGGGTAACAGGAAAAGCCGCTAAAGTAGCTAAAGTAGTAATAAATCCCGTCAGTAAAATTGTTCCTATAGAAAGTCCATCTATTCCCAGTCTCCAGTAAAAATCAAAAAAATTTATCCATTTATAATCTTCGGACAGTTGAATTAATGGATCGTCCATTTTATAATTATAACAAAAAGCGTAGGTCGTTAGAAGAAGTTCTAATATACAAATGCATATAGTATACCATTTATTTACTTTATTTCCCCTATGCGGGAGAAATAACATTAACGAACCAGCAGATATTGGAAAAACAACAATTATTGTTAACCAAGGAAAATCATTCGTGGTAAAGACAAGATACACCAGGTCCAAAGAACGCGTACTCAAAAAAAATATAAATAAAAAATATAATTTAACTTTTTTGAGTACGAGTACTTGTCAATAAAAAAATAAAATTTATTCAAAATTTATTCAAATGAGGTTTTCGGTAACGTATCAATAAGCTAGACCCATGCTTCGAGTTGTTTCATTCCATAAATAAACTCGAACGCTCAAAAAATCCGTCGGACAGGCAGATTCACATCTCTTACAACCAACACAGTCCTCGGTTCTTGGAGCGGAAGCTATTTGCTTAGCTTTACATCCATCCCAAGGTATCATTTCTAATACGTCTGTAGGGCATGCTCGGACACATTGAGTACATCCTATACAGGTATCATAAATTTTTACTGAATGTGACATAGGATCTATAGTTTTTTGAATGTCATAAATTTTCAATCTAGTAAACTTCTAACTGAATGATATATTAAAATACTAGATGAAGCAATGATTTCTTTTAATAGAATTTTTGTAATGAATTCGGGCTCAATTGATTAAAAAAAGGGGCTAAAATACTTTGATTTATTATATTTTCACAAATATAATTTAGTAAATCATAACCTATTATATATATGCAAATTAAAATCTATAATTTTTTTATTTATTCTACTTATTTAATAAGGTCGATTGGTTGATGCGAGTTGATTTTCTGTTACGATAAATTGAAGAAACTATAGCTAATCCAATAGCTGCTTCAGCGGCTGCAATTGCTATAACAAAAATGCAGAAAATATCCCCTTTTAGTTGGGAATTATCAAAAAAATCAGAAAATGTTACGAAATTCATATTAACTGCATTGAGTATAAGTTCAAGACACATAAGAGCCCTAACCATATTTCGACTCGTGATCAATCCATAAAGACCAATCAAAAATAAATAGGCACTCAAAACAAGTACATGTTCGAGTATCATTCAGCAACTCCTTATCAATTTTGATTCATTTCAATATGAACAATAATTCACCGGATTCAATCAAATTTAATTGAATCAACGAAAAAAAATATCATAACATACACAAAGTTTTATTTAGTCTTTACTAAATGGAACGTTTTTTATTGACGAGCCACCGAAATTGCACCTATCAAAGCAACTAAAAGAATTATTGAAATGAGTTCAAATGGAAGAAAAAAATCTGTTGATAAATGAATTCCTATTTGTTGACTATTACTTATTAAATCTTGCTCGAGAATCTGGTTTAATCTTGTAGTCCAAATAACCCCGTACCATGACGTATCGAGAATTGTAGAAATTAATGAAAAAAGAATAGTTGTACAAACCAACGAAGTAATCCCATTCCCAACGGTCCACAGATTGAAATTTGTGGAATATTCTGAATCATTCATGAACATCACAGCAAATATGATTAAAACATTTATGGCCCCCACGTAAATAAGGAGTTGTGCAGCAGCTACAAAATGGGAATTTGATAGAATATACAATAAAGATATACAAACAAGAACAAATCCTAAGGAAAAGGCCGAAAATATTGGGTTGGGAAGTAATACCACTCCCAGACCTCCTACTATAATACCGGATCCCAGAAAAACTAAAAGAAAATCATGTATTGGTCCAGGCAAATCCATTATATTATTAAAATAAGAAAAAAATAGAAACCCTTTTCATGACCTTATTAATTTAACCGGGGAATTTTTTTTAATACGTTTCTAATAGAGTGAAATTAGAATCTAATGTATATGAATTTATGTAGATACAATTATTAGACAGTTTCGCTTTTTTATGCTAAAGTGTTCAACCTATCTGTTTAAATGAAAGTAATTACGAATTTATTATATTAAAAGAATGAGCCTTAATACTTAATATGATTATATAAATATAATAAAAGTTTTAATTAAATTCTTTATATAATTCAAAAAATTTGAATTCTTTTTTTAATAAACTTAATGGGTTTACCCATTTTTTGTTTGAGGTGAATTTACAATTGTTCGAATAGTGTAATCGTCAATTACTGACATTGGTAAACGACCCAAAGCTATTTGATTATAATTCAATTCGTGACGATCATAAGTTGAAAATTCATATTCTTCAGTCATTGACAAACAATTTGTTGGACAATATTCAACACAATTACCGCAAAATATACAAATTCCAAAATCAATACTGTAATTAAGCAATCGTTTTTTTCTAATATTCGTTTCCAATTTCCAATCAACAACAGGTAGATCTATAGGACATACTCGAACACATACTTCACAAGCAATGCATTTATCAAATTCAAAATGGATTCGCCCGCGGAAACGTTCCGAGGTTATTAATTTTTCATAGGGATATTGAATAGTTACAGGTAAACGATTTGTGTGGGATAAGGTAATCATGAAACCTTGACCAATATACCTTGCAGCTCGTAGGGTTTGTTGACCATAATTCATGAACCCGGTTATCATAGGAAGCATATTGTAATTATCTATAAATAATTTTATCTTTGTTTCTTTCTCTTGTTTAAAACAAGTAATTAAAATATTGGATTCATTTTCAATTTATAGTGAAAAGAGTTGGAAAGAAGTTGTTAATAATAGATTACCAAGGGCAATAGGTAAAAGAAATTTCCATCCAAGATTTAGTAGTTGATCCATTCTTAGCCTAGGTAAAGTCCATCTTGTTGCGATAGAAATGAATAAGAACAAATATGTTTTAGCTAATGTAATAAAGATACCAATTGTTGTTACAAAAGTTTGATCCCTTTCAAATAGCTCCAGAATATATATATACGGAATAGAAATATTCCAACCGCCTAAGTATAGAACTGTCACAAATAATGAGGAAATTAATAGATTTAGATAAGAAGCAACGTAAAATAAACCAAATTTGATACCTGAATATTCAGTTTGATAACCTGCTATTAATTCTTCTTCCGCTTCTGGTAAATCAAACGGTAATCTCTCGCATTCTGCTAGGGAAGAAATTAGAAAAATGATAAAACCTATAGGTTGACGCCACAAATTCCATCCCCAAAAACCATATTTTGATTGTGCCTCAACTATATCAACTGTACTTAAACTGTTAGATAATCCTAGTCGGTGATAACATTACTATTCTCACCGCTATTACAAAACCGTACATGAGGTCTTAGCCTCATACGGCTCCTCGGGGGCCATAAATAAATCTAAGGACCAGATTAGTATTATTTAGATGGATATGATGTGTTCTAAAATAGATTAAATATAAATATATCTGGGGTCCCGAATTATACCAATGGAATTCTGTCTGCTCAAATTCTAAGAATAAAAAAAGCGCTTCGGAATTCATCTCATCCTTTACAAAATTTAATTTCTATTTGTTGAGTAATAACTTAATCCTTTAATAAAAAACTCCTTGTAAAAATAAAAAAAAGTATTTCAGCCCGTTGTTGTTTTCAATTACGAAAAATAATTAGACATCCTATGAGTTTATTATTCATGACAGAAATTATATTTTATTTTCGAAATATATGAAAAAAATATACTTGTTTCGTTCCTATTCTTCTTTCCTTTTTAATTAAAAAGTTGGTGGACTTAAAAAATAAAAGATTATTTCGTTTCTGATAGTCATTACATTTATCGGTGGATAGGAGCATACTCTGAATCGGAATCTTGGGGAGTACTGTCTGATCATTTCTACTAATTTTAAGCCCCAATTAATCTTCTTGTTTTTTTTATCTTATGGTATGCATAAATATCCTTTGCAATTTGTTTAATCTCTATTACAAATTCTTTGTGTATTTTGGTGTTTCTAACCATCCACTCGCTTTTACCTAATTTCCGCTCACTTTGTAATACATGTATGTTAATCTATATAACTCTATAGTGAAAACGACATACGGTTAATATTTTGAACCCGCTTCAAGCCAGGATGACTAAATCAACCAACCTTGGGGTAAAGTGATTATTACGATTATGTTTATTTCCGTTTAACCTTTGTACATAGGAAATGAGACTCAATTTTTTTACTGCTTATTTCTGAGCAGTTTTTTTCACTCATATATAACTATCAAATTACTTTTATTAAGATTAACCCAAAAATAAATATATATATTCCGTTTTTAACTTATTCGTCTATAAGAAACGTAATAGTAAAAATGTTTATATTTCAACGAATCGCACGTAGAGATATTGATAAAACACATAGAGTTAATGGTATTTCATAACTAATCGATTGGGCAGCAGCTCGCAGACCACCTAAAAAAGAATATTTATTATTTGATCCATACCCTGACATAAGAAGTCCAATAGGAGAAATACTTGAGATGGCAATCCATAAAAAAATACCGATATTGAGATCCGCTAAAACAAGGTTATTGCTAAAGGGAATTACTGAATAACTTAGTAAAATTGAGATAACTGCTATCGACGGCCCAATACTAAATAAAGGACTATTTCCTCTAGCTGGGCGAAGATCTTCTTTGAAAAGTAGTTTTGTCCCGTCGGCTAGGGCTTGAAGAATCCCCAGCGGGCCGGCGTATTCAGGTCCAATACGTTGTTGTATCCCTGCAGATATTTCTCTTTCTAACCACACAATTACTAGTACACCTGTTATGATTCCCAATACAAGAGAAAATATAGGGACAAACATCCATATTAGTCCGTAGACCTCTTTTAAAGATTCCAATCTAACAAAAGAATTTATAGTTTGTACTTCTGTTGCATAAATTATCATTTTAACGATCAACTTCTCCCATAATTATATCTATGCTACCGAGTATCGTCATAATATCAGCCAATTTCATTCTTTTAACTAGTTCAGGAAGAATTTGCAAATTAATAAAACCCGGTGGTCTTATTTTCCATCTCCAAGGAAAACCACTTTGATCTCCTATGAGAAAAATTCCCAACTCCCCTTTTGGGGCTTCAACTCTTACATAAAGTTCTTGTTTCGATAATTCAAAAGTAGGAGAAGGTTTTTTACTAATGAATCGATATTCAAAATCATTCCATTCTGGATTCCTTTTTTTATCAAAGCCTCTGCTTTCTAAATTCTCATAGGGACCTCCTGGGAGTCCTTCCAGAGCCTGTTGAATAATTTTTATGGATTCTGTCATTTCGCTGAGTCGTACTAAATAACGAGCTAATGAATCCCCTTGTTTTTGCCATTGAATTTCCCATTCAAATTCATCGTAAGACTCATAACGATCAACTTTACGAAGATCCCATGGTATTCCGGATGCGCGTAGCATTGGTCCGGATAAACCCCAATTTATTGCTTCTTCCCCACCAATAATCCCAACTCCTTCAACCCGTTCTAAAAAAATAGGATTTCGTGTAATCAGTTTTTGATATTCAACAACCTCGGTTAAAAAATAATCACAAAAATCCAAGCATTTATCAATCCAACCATAAGGTAAATCAGCCGCAATTCCTCCAATACGAAAAAAATTATGCATCATTCTCATACCGGTGGCAGATTCGAATAGATCATATATAAATTCCCGTTCTCTGAAAATATAGAAAAAAGGAGTCTGTGCACCAATATCTGCCATAAAAGGGCCAAGCCATAACAGATGAGAAGCTATACGACTCAATTCCAGCATAATTACTCTGATATAGCTGGCCCTTTTAGGAACTTGAATATTTCCCAGTTGTTCTGGTCCATTTACTGTTATTGCTTCTGTAAACATAGTAGCTAAATAATCCCATCGCGTTACATAAGGTAAATATTGTATAATTGCTCTGTTTTCTGCAATTTTTTCCATTCCCCTGTGTAAATAACCCAATATGGGTTCACAGTCAACAACATCCTCGCCATCTAGAGTAACAATTAAGCGAAGAACACCGTGCATGGATGGGTGGTGAGGTCCCATATTTACTATCATAAGATCTTTTCCTGTAACAGGTCTCTTCATAAGTTTTTCCTTGATTCGTTCTAGCATGAATTATATTGTTGAAAAATAAGTTTATCAAAAAATTAAATATCTAAAAAATTAATTAATTCACAATTTTTTAATTTAACGAGTTTTTAATTCCCGAATATTCAACTGATTAATTAATTCTTTATAACGTACTCTATTTTTTTTTGACAAATAAGCCAGCAGTCGTTGACGTTTTCCCAGAATTTTGCGTAGACCCCTCTGAGATAAATAATCTTTTCTGTGCAATTCCAAATGTGAAGTAAGTCTTCGTATCTTATTAGTGAAACTAAATACTTGAAATTCAACAGATCCCCTGCTTTCGTCTTTTTTTTCTTGAAATGAAATGAATGCATTTTTTATCATAAAAAGAAATCCTTCCCTTTTTTATATGAATTGAAAGATATGAGTTTTACTGATCAGTAATAATAGTGGTATTTTTTTTGTACAAGGATCTTAATTTAATTAGCAACTTCTTATTCTTAATTTTATTAAAAAGTATAAATTTAGATCTAAAAAGGAGGATTCTTTTAATTTATTTATGTATCTGTTCTGATTGGTATCTACGTCATTTATTAAATTAATCTCATGTATAAAGATTGAATTTAAAACAATCCCTCATATTTTTGCATAGAGTTGTTTTCATATACCGTAACTTATATATATATTATATATAGTAAAAAATATCTATCATTAATGAATTGGAAATCGTGTATACATATGTATTCTTATCATACTGAAACGATTTCCGTTAGTAGTATTAAACCAATAGCGATTCATACAAGCTAAATCTTCTAATCTAAAGTTGGGCCAAAGAAAGGATTTTAATTTAATTAGGTTTTTTTTATCCTTATCAAGATCTTTCTTTTTAGGTAAAACTGTGGTCCATTTTTGAATATTCTTATCAAGTCTTGAATTTATATCCCTCGTTTTTTTTTTTTTTAAGTTGAAACAAATTAGAATTCGAAATTCTCTACGTCGTTTAGGGGATAGAATATTTTCCGGAACAAAGAAATCATAATTATTTTTTTTTTTATTTACAGTTTTGTTTTGATATTTTGTAATGGATTTTTCAATTTTTTTTTTGTATATTTGACTTTTTTTTTTTTTATGAACCAATGAAATACCTATGGTTCTATATATCATAAGTTGTCCATCGTTTTTTACAGACAAACGTACAGGTTCAATAATAAAAATTCCTTTTTTCATTAATTTTGCAAAAGTGAAATTCTTCTCAATCATTAGAATGTCTAGACTCATCTCCCCTCTTTCAATAGAAGATATCGCTATATCGTTTGGATTTTTTAGTCTAACCAAGAGACAGTATACTTTTACATTATTGAGAATTTTTTTATTAAAAAAACAATTCCATCGCAATTGAAAACGCGAATACCTTGTGAGAAATAAATCGAGTTCCGTTTCTGTATTGCTTTTGTCTTGTTTTTTATTTTTACGATTTTTTATCTTCGATTCCGCATAATTTTCTTCAATATTTTTTTCTTGGTTTGATAGAGCTGGTTCAGGATTTCTTTTTTTTTCTTTATCTGATTCAAGCTCTCCTTGACCCGACAATTCTTTTTCTTCTTTATTTAGATTATAAAATCGAAGGGATCTTTTTTCGTTTGATCGTATAAAACCTTTTTTCTTTCCAGTGATCTTTTTATTAACATTTTTATTTTCATTAAAATTGAAAAGAAGTAATTTAATTGGTATCACCCAAGGTTTCTTTTTATATGTACTAGAAAAAAATAAAAATTCTGGAAAGAAAAAAAAATCAAAATTGGTTATACGAGAATTTATTATTTCTTCATTCATTCCCATCCAATCAAAAAAGTTTCTTTTTTGATTGGCAAGACCCGTCTTAGTTATTTTATCAACTCTTTGATAATTCTGAGCTTTAGTCTTAATATATTTTTTTTTACTCTTGGTATCAATCCAGGGCTCAATATTTAATTTTTTTCTAAACCAAAAGTTTAGAATTCTCCAATCCAAATATTTTCTATGCCGGATTTCCCCCATACCCCGAATATTATATTTTTCTAGAAAATAAGAGATTAAACCATTATCTAGAGTAATACCTATAGACATGTCAAAAAAATTTTTTTCTGTAGAATGAATAGATTTGTAGCAAAAAAGATTATATATAGAATCTTTTTTTAAATTATGTTTTGGATTTAATAACGAGTCGTCTTCAAAAAATTTTTGTTTTTTGTAATTATCAACTTTGTTTTTTTCATTTGAATCCTCTTTGGTTAAACTTGGCTTTAGAACTATAGAGTCTTCGTTTATTTTTTTTTTCCACTTTTGGGTTACTAATCTAGCCCATGCAACCTGAGGTAAATTGTATTGATAATTACTTCGTAACCAGTTTTTCCATGGATTTACTTCGGAATTTAAAACTGTTTTATCTTTTAATTCATAATGAAAGACTCCTTGTTCTTGAAAAAAATCCTTTATTTGATTCTTAACAAAAAAGGATGTTATGCATATGTTATAGTCAAGAACAGCCTTTAATTTCGAAAAGTTACTAACTTGGTTTTTTGATAATTTGTAAAATACATATGCTTGTGATAAAGAGCATAGGTCATAACTAAAAAAATTTTTTTTTGATATTAAATTTTTTATAGTCGAAATAAAAAAAATGGTATTTTTTTTTTTTAATTTTTCTCCAGTTTCTTCATTCTTGTAAATATATTTATCAATAATTGTTTTTGTTGATTCAAAAAAAAGTTGTGTACTAATTCTTGGAATATTAATGATACCTAGAAAAATAGCTATAGACAGTTGTTCGATACAAAATTTTATAAAAAAAACGGATTTACGAATTAATCGGGTATTTGTTCTTTTGAATGTCTGCCAAAATTTTTTTGATGACTTAATTATTTTATAACCATAACGCGATTTGTTACAACTATTAGTTAGGTTTTGTTTTTCTTTTGAAATTTCTTCTATTTGATTTCTGATTGTCTTTATTCTATCAATCAAAATTTTTTTTTTTTTTTCGCTGAGTGAAGAATTTATCCACTCCGTAGATTTATTTTGAACAGATAGTTCATCAATCATCTGATTACTCATTATTGAATCTTTTTTAATTTCATTTAATTCATATATTTCTCTCAGGCCAAATAATGGAATTATATTTCGTTTTGAAAGGTCTTTCATTTTTCCTTTTATAAAAAGAAAGTTTTTGATAATCCAGTGTTTAATTTCTTTTGCGACTTTTAGGAAAATTGTTGCTCTTTTTTTGAAAATACTTAAAACCAGAAAAGGCTTAGTTTTTAGTTTTTTTATTCTTTTTTTTAATTCTTTAGAAATAGGTTCAAAAAAAGAGGGCTTTTTTTGGGCAGAACCAAACGGTAGTTCGGTTTCCATCCCCCAAACTGTTAAAAAACAAAAATCGTTTTTTTCTACTTTGTCTTTTGTTTTTTTTAGTCGAGCCTTCTGAGATGATTGAAATTTATATTTATGCCAAGGTTTAAGATAAAAAGGAAATAGGATTTTTATCTGAATACCATCCGTTAACCAGTTTCTTGGAAATTCTGTTTCGGACAGTTGAACCCCATTATAAGTGCATTTAACATGCATTTCACGTTTCCAATCCTTTAAATCCTCGGACCACTCGGGAAATTGAAATAATAAGATACGTACGCTATTTTTAATTATTATCAACAAAGGTAATATAATATATTTTCTAAGAATAGATTGAGTTACTAAGAGAGAACCTCTTATTATTTGAGCAAATAGGAAACTATCCCAAGTTTCTGCAATTTCTATCCGTTTTTTTTCTTCTATTTTTGATTGTTTTTCGTCTTTTTTTTCAATTGTTTTTTTTTTGTTTTTCCACATGAAATTTCTAATAAAAATTTTTTTTAGCCCCCATATATCAAAAAAAACAAAAAAAAGTTTATCCATTCTATCAAAAAAAAGAGGGGAATGTACTTTTGCTTGAAAAAATTCACGAATAACAGCTTTACGCCTTTGTGAACGCATGGCTCCTTTAATTATCTCTCGACGAAAATCAGATTGTTGTGAATAACGGATCAAAGCCATTTCATTTTTTTGATCAGAATTTTTATTATCCTTGAGATTAGTATAAATCTCGTTATCCGGCTCTTTATCAGTAAAAACCACTACACGTTTTGCTTTTCTTGAACGAATTCCAGGCTCCATAGGTACATTTTCTTCGGTTTCGCCTTCCAATTCTTCCAACTCACTTTTTAATTTGTATGACCATCGAGGAACTTTTTTCTTGATTTCATCTAAATAAAGTAAATTTTTTATAAGAGTTTGCTCGTTCCTATCCGTTATCACGACATCAAATAAAAATTTTAAAATTTTTATCTCTTCTTCTGAATTAATTTTATCTTCTTGGGGTTCGTAAAAAAAATAAAGTTTTTTCTCTAAAGATTTTATATTAAATTTTTCTATTGTTTGCGCAAATTTTTGATAATTAATCTTCAGAAGTATACCATGAATCTTGTTTATCCAAGAACCTCCTATATTATTTTTTATATAGGTTTCGTTTAATATTTGGAATTGAGGTAATTTTTTAATTCTTCCGCGATAGATCCCATGCAAAAATGGATCATAAATTTTA